TTTTTATGAAATACAAGATGCTTATTGAATGATAAGAAACTAATCTTCACTTCTACAACTTCCGATATCTAAGAACTATTTGTATGTTCTGCTCTAAATCAAACAGAGTAATCGATGTCCCACTGGTATTATGGGTGGATAAAAAAATAAAAGAAAACTATTTAGAATTCATTGAGATTCTAAATAGTTTTCTTTTGGATGATCTAAGAGAGGATAGAATGAACGAAAAGGTTCGGTTCAGTATCATGAACTTTGTACTGCGGATATTTTAATCACTTACTTGATAAAACAAAAAAAAAAATCACTTACTTAAATGTACTTACACGGGCTCCAGACAGTCATATAATATATGAGGAAATGAAGAAATATGAGAGGAAGGGGGTCCGATTCCTTTTGTACTGGATTTGAGATGGATCTTATATATTTTAATCTTTTAACTCCCCGAGACTCTACTTTAATTTTCATTTTATTTTCGTTTTGTTTTGGGTCTTTTAACTAACTAATTTAACTTTATAGAATATGTATGAAGTGAAGTATAAATATTCATTTTTCATAAGAAGAGGCACAATATGAACAAATAAAAAAAAGAGAAAACAAAATCAAATTCATTATTTTATATACTCTCTACCCATCTATTTTATAGATAGATGGGTAGAGAGTACGATAACTCAATAACTAACTCAATAACTCAATGAATAACTTACGTATGTGTCATGATCTCAATTATTAATGAATATGTATATCGATCCATATTAGTTAATTTGTAGAATGGATACTCATCAAAAAATGAATTATGTATGCCAGGAACCAGATTTGAACTGGTGACACGAGGATTTTCAGTCCTCTGCTCTACCAGCTGAGCTATCCCGACCATTCCCCTTTCCAGCGCATCATCTACTCATTTTACTAAAAAATTTGGGTTTATGTCAATGAAATGTATTACAAAGTCTTACATAGATAGGTACCGGAATTTCATGGATCTTCTGTTTATGACTTTAAGTTTTAGTACGAGTAATGATATTACTTGTGAATCACTCAAATGAGTACTCCTTGCTGAAAGGTATTCATTTGTACATATATCATAATTTGATCAGGGAAAAACACGGATCCGTTTGGAAAATAAAAAAATAATGAGGAACACTTTCAAACCGTTAATGAAAAAAAAAAGATAACTAGTAAGGGAGTGAAATAAGCTTTTGGGGATAGAGGGACTTGAACCCTCACGATTTTTAAAGTCGACGGATTTTCCTCTTACTAACAATTTCATTGTTGTCAGTATTGACACGTAGAATGGGACTCTATCTTCATTCTCGTCCGATTAATCCGTTTTTTTTTTTTCAAAAGATTTATCAGACTCTGGAGTAAATGATTTGATGTGATGAATGAATATTTAATTCTTTTTTCAACTTGGAATCGATTCACAAAAATTCTTCGATATTTTTATTTTTTATATAAATTTTTTTATTTCATAATTTAATTTATTTTATATTTATTATTTTCTTATAACATAACAACACAGTCAACCCCATTTGTTAGAACAGCTTCCTTTGAGTCTCTGCACCTATCCTTTTTTTTATTCTTGCTTTCAGAACCCTTTTTTCAAAAGAAAAAAAGGAGTTGGCTCAGGATTACCCATTTTTATTAATTCCGGGGTTTCTCTGAATTTGAAAGTTTTCACTTAGTAAGTTTCCATACTAAGGCTCAAGCCAATTAAGTCCGTAGCGTCTACCGATTTCGCCATATCCCCCTTTATTGATATTTCAAATTAGGATCTCAGTATGATGTCCTTCTCCTTTATTTTTTCGTTTACGCCGAAATCGATCCTATCCATTAGATTTGATACGGATTGCTATACCGAAAGTTGTTTCCTCCTAATTTTCTTTTTTGTCTATCTTCTTTCATCTCTATCGGAAGTCTATATTTGAAATTGAAATTTGATTTGGTCTAATCAGAAATGATTTTATCATTTCTGTAGCTACAATTCAATATAGATGGATCTATACCATATATATCCCCCTCTCCTTTCATTTTTCCATGCAATTTGTAATACTCAAAGGGTCGATTTTTTGTTTTTCTTTCATCTTAGTTTCTGAATGTGAATGAAAGCAGAAAAATATCTTATTATGATATTAATATCTGGATTTCATCTTTATCGATTTAAATTATTAGTTATAGTTATTCAATTTTAGAATTCTAATATATAAATTAGATTTTCGATTTAGATTATAGTAGAATATAATTTATATAAAATAAAAGAAAAAGTTCGAATAATTTTTATAAATTATATTCTTCCTTTTTTTAGGTTTTTTTAGCGTAGACCTTTCGAACTAAAATGAAAATGAATCGAATAATTAATCTAATTAGAATAGATATTAACAATGAAATGAAATTTTTTTTTAATAATAAACAAAAAGAAATAAATAGTTAAGCTTAAGCTAAGATATAGTTTATTGAATTCCTATGCATGTTGAATTTCGGTCAGCCCGCTTAGCTCAGAGGT